ACAAGATCTAAATACAAGATAAGATCTAAGACTAAACAACTCAATGCTTCTATTGTTGGATCCATAATTAATCCTATGGATCCTTAGGATTGGTGGATCATTTTATATTCCGTAGTTTCGGACCATAGATCAAGCCAAGGGTCACAACTCCTTCTACCCATCCTGTATATTGTCCCTTTCATTCCGTGTTGCAATAGGCACTTAATATTCTATTATACGAGATTCTACGAAAATGAATTCTTCATAGGAGGGAGCAAATATTTATCTTTTCGATGAGAATTTGTACATGACATGGGAGAAACCCCTCTTTAATTGAAGAAAAGGTTCCATCATATATAGTGAATTGATACCCCGGATTCCCAGAATCATTTCTTTCAATGCTCACTCGTTATTAGTTAATGATCCTAGTAATTGGATCTATATGCTTATTCCGATAGGAAATGAAATAGTAAAATGATTATTCATCGAATGACTATTCATCTATTGTATTTTCAAATAGGGGGCAGGAAGGCTCTATGGAAAAATGGTGGTTCAATTCGATATTGTCTAACGAGGAGTTAGAACACAGGTGTGGGCTAAGTAAATCAATGGACAGTCTTGGCTGTCCTATTGGAAATACCAGTGGAAGTGAAGACCCCATTCTAAATGATACGGATAAAAACATTCCTAGTTGGAGCGATAGTGGCAGTTATAGTTGCAGTAATGTTGATCATTTTTTAGGTGTCAGGGACATTTGGAGTTTCATCTCTGATGAAACTTTTTTAGTTAGGGATAGTAATGGTAACAGTTATTCCGTATATTTTGATATTGAAAATCAGATTTTTGAGATTGACAATGATAGTTCTTTTCTGAGTGAACTAGAAAGTTCTTTTTCTAGTTATCTGAATAATGGGTCTAAGAGTGACAATCGCTACTATGATTGTGACATGTATGATACTAAATATAGTTGGAATAATCACATTAATAGTTGCATTGATAGTTATCTTCGTTCTGAAATCCGTATTGATAGTTACATTTATAGTTATATTTGTAGTGGTGAAAGTATAAGTGGTAGTGATAGTGGGAATTCTAATATAAGAACTGGCGGTAATGACAGTGATATAGGAGAAGGATCGAATGATTTCGATATAAATCAAAAATACAGACATTTATGGGTTCAATGCGAAAATTGTTATGGATTAAATTATAAGAAATTTTTTAAGTCAAAAATGAATATTTGTGAACAATGTGGATATCATTTGAAAATGAGTAGTTCAGATAGAATCGAACTTTCGATTGATCCGGACACTTGGGATCCTATGGATGAAGACATGGTCTCTATCGACCCCATTGAATTTCACTCGGAAGAGGAGCCTTATAGAGATCGTATCGATTCGTATCAAAGAAAGACAGGTTTAACTGAGGCTGTTCAAACAGGCATAGGTCAACTAAACGGTATTCCCATAGCAATGGGGGTTATGGATTTTGAGTTCATGGGAGGTAGTATGGGATCCGTAGTAGGCGAGAAAATCACCCGTTTGATCGAGTATGCTACTAATAGATCTTTACCTGTTATTATGGTGTGTGCTTCTGGAGGAGCACGCATGCAAGAAGGAAGTTTGAGCTTGATGCAAATGGCTAAAATATCTTCCGCTTTATATGATTATCAATCAAATAAAAAGTTATTCTATGTATCAATCCTTACATCTCCTACAACCGGTGGAGTGACAGCCAGTTTTGGTATGTTGGGAGATATCATTATTGCTGAACCCAATGCCTACATTGCATTTGCGGGTAAAAGAGTAATTGAACAAACATTGAATAAGACAGTACCCGAGGGTTCACAAGCGGCTGAGTATTCATTCCATAAGGGCTTATTTGATCCAATCGTACCACGTAACCCTTTAAAAGGTGTTCTGAGTGAGTTATTTCAGCTACACGGTTTCTTTCCCTTGACTCAAAATTAAAGTAGAGCACTAGTACTAGGCTCAGTTATTTGTAGCGAACTTTAGTTCATCGCAATCAAAGTCCAAATAAGAAGAATGGGGTTTTCTTTGGTGACATAAGTTCTATAGTCAGAATCAGAAGTTTCGGATAATGACTTTTTTTATTTTTATTTTCTCCAGATTTTTTATCCTACCCCTATTGATGATTAGAAATCAGGAACCCTCTATAAAATAAAGAGGAGAAAAGAGTGAATTCTTCCTTCCGCGGAATAGAATTGGGAAAATGAAAAGAATTTCATGTTCCCTTCCTTCTTACGTATTAATATATAGAATAATGAAAATCTATAATAGAAATGTTGCATATTTCTATATCTATATCTCCCGAGAACCTCCTTTTTTTTTACTATGAATCCCTGTTGGATCGGATTCTAACGAATCCTTAGGGAACTCGTAAGAAACTCTTTATTATAAGATAAGGACGGGAGAACAAGAATAAAAAAGCGGATTATCATACATATATTTTGTGTAGAAAGATGAATAGGTACACTTATTTAGTTCTACATTCCTTGCACTTATTATATACTTATAATAAATATACTTATCATAAGATATATTTCTAACAAGTACAAATATTAAATCGAGGCACCTATTCTATGACAGATTTCAATTTACCCTCTATTTTTGTGCCTTTAGTGGGCCTAGTATTTCCGGCAATTGCAATGGCTTCTTTATCTCTTCATGTTCAAAAAAACAAAATTGTTTAGATCCGATGGGATCAAATCTCATCAATTTATTTTAACACTTGGACTTGGATCATAATACAGATATCTTTTAGTGGAATAGGGTACGGTACGACATGTGACTCCCTCCGAGCACAAATAAAAAAGCTGTTATTGTTATGCATGCAGATCCATGATATATGGATAAATGCATGTATATTATATGTGGGTATAGCTGTTTTTGTTTTCAAATAGATCAGCGAATATCTGAAATAGAAAGTCAATGTATCTATATGTATGTAGATATACATAGTGGGATCATATGAAGGGGATGTTATTATTTTATATCTAACCAATTCGATGAATTACTCCTAATGGTTTACATCATAATAGTGCTAGTTGATGAGAGTTACTTCGGGATCAAAACAAAAAAAAGTAAAGTCAAATTCATTTGGCTTATTCTATTCTCTCAATTACAATAGAATGCAACTGGATCGAGTATGAACTGGCAATCCGAACGTATATGGATAGAACTTATAACGGGGTCTCGAAAAACAAGTAATTTCTGCTGGGCCTGTATCCTTTTTTTAGGTTCAGTAGGATTCTTATTGGTTGGAACTTCCAGTTATCTTGGTAGGAATCTGATATCCGTATTTCCCTCTCAGGAAATCCTTTTTTTTCCCCAAGGAATCGTGATGTCTTTCTATGGGATCGCTGGTCTGTTCATTAGTTCCTATTTGTGGTGCACAATTTCGTGGAATGTAGGTAGTGGTTATGATCTTTTTGATAGAAAAGAAGGAATAGTGTGTATTTTTCGTTGGGGATTTCCTGGAATAAATCGTCGCGTCTTCCTTCGATTCCTTATGAGAGATATCCAGTCAATCAGAATGGAAGTTAAAGAGGGTCTTTATCCTCGTCGTGTCCTTTATATGGAAATCAGAGGCCAGGGAGCCATTCCCTTGACTCGTACCGATGAGAATTTTACTCCACGAGAAATTGAACAAAAAGCTGCTGAATTGGCCTATTTCTTGCGCGTACCAATTGAAGTATTTTGAAATGAACTGAAGAATGAATGCTTTCTCCGCATGAGGGAAGGAACTCAGGAATCCCCTTTTTAATATAACTGAAGTTTCTTCGGAACGTTTATTCGAGCAAAACATGTTCGATTCTATTTCCCCCGTTCCGTTGGTAATACCGTTGTGTTGTGGCCCATAGAATAAAGCAGGCGGACGAATACGGAACAACCATAATAAGAAGATATTTTTATCCACCAAAACAAAAACTCTTTTTTTTACATATGGAACTAAACTCAATTCTTTCATACTAGTAACAAATCTAATAAGTATGTATTCATCACACATATCAGAACATTTCGGAATACAGTATAGAATTCATCTTTTTAGGACCAATATTTTGAATTGATACGTTAGATACAGATGGATCGTATCTCGTAAATTATCTCTCTTTCGTCAATCGATCTTTCTTTTTTTTTTATCCTTTCTTTTGCTCCTTGATGACCAAACGATTGGATCTCTCATAACTATTCAATTTCTCTCTTGTTTTGCCACCCATTTCGGATTTCATCATCAATATTCTTCAGAAATATCCCCTCAATTATTCCTGGGCTGTGGGTAACCAGTGAAACATTTCGAAATAATTGATTGATCCAGGGGGAGTTCTTTCGTCTCGAAATCCGAATAATATTCATTACTTCAAGTGATTTTTCGGGCGAAAGGAACAAATGAAGATACAATTGGTTCGAATTTGACCAATTGAGATATCTGGGAACTTGATTATTTCTTCATTCGAAACGGACCTTTATTCTATTTCTATATTCTTTCTAGATCCAAGGACTAAACAATTCAAAAAAAAAAAGAAGGAATAGATCCGATCCATAGGTTCCATACCTTGTTATAGAACTCATGCTTCATAGAAATATCGGATCAGATAGAGTCGGCGAATGAAGCAGTTTCATTAACAATTTACAGAACAGATTAAAAGTGCCAAAAAAGAAAGCATTGACTCCCCTCCCATATCTTGCATCTATAGTCTTTTTGCCCTGGTGGATCTCTCTCTCATTTAATAAAAGTCTGGAACCTTTAGTTACTAATTGGTGGAATACAAGGCAATCCGAAACTTTTTTGAATGATATTCAAGAGAAGAACGTTCTAGAAAGATTCATAGAATTAGAACAACTATTCCTGTTGGACGAAATGATAAAGGAGTACCCGGAGACACAGATACAAAAGCTTCGTATAGGAATCCACAAAGAAACAATACAATTGGTCAAAATGCACAATGAAGATCATATCCATATAATTTTGCATTTCTCGACAAATATAATCTGTTTTGCTATTCTAAGTGGTTATTCTATTCTGGGTAATGAAGAACTTGTCATTCTTAATTCTTGGGTTCAGGAATTCCTCTATAACTTAAGCGACACAATAAAAGCTTTTTCTATTCTTTTATTAACTGATTTATGTATCGGATTCCACTCGCCCCATGGTTGGGAACTAATGATTGGTTCGGTCTACAAAGATTTTGGATTTGCTCATAACAATCAAATTATATCTGGTCTTGTTTCCACCTTTCCAGTCATTCTAGATACAATTTTGAAATATTGGATCTTCCATTATTTAAATCGTGTATCTCCTTCACTTGTAGTGGTTTATCATTCAATGAATGAATGAAGAACTCATTTGATCTGCCGATATCAATCAAATCCGAATGTTACTTCGTACATAAACAAACCATTTTTAATCTGACTCACTCTTTATACTTCTACCCGTCTAAGGGATTCCCCCTCCAGTACAATGGCAGAATCGTGGATAGGGAACTATACTAGCTACCTACCTAATTTATTGTAGAAATTTCCGGGATCAATAATTGGACCATGCAAAATAGAAATACCTTTTCTTGGGTAAAGGAACAGATGACTCGATTCATTTCCGTATCGATCATGATATATGTCATAACTCGGACATCTATTTCAAATGCATATCCCATTTTTGCGCAGCAGGGTTATGAAAATCCACGAGAAGCAACTGGGCGTATTGTATGCGCCAATTGCCATTTAGCTAATAAGCCCGTGGATATTGAGGTTCCACAAGCTGTGCTTCCTGATACTGTATTTGAAGCAGTTGTTAGAATCCCTTATGATATGCAACTGAAACAAGTTCTTGCTAATGGGAAAAAGGGGGCTTTGAATGTGGGGGCTGTTCTTATTTTACCCGAGGGATTCGAATTAGCTCCCCCCGATCGTATTTCTCCCGAGATGAAAGAAAAGATAGGCAATCTGTCTTTTCAGAGTTATCGCCCCACTAAAAGAAATATTCTTGTGGTAGGTCCTGTTCCTGGTCAGAAATATAGTGAAATCGTCTTTCCCATTCTTTCCCCGGACCCTGCTACTAAGAAAGACGTTCACTTCTTAAAGTATCCCATATATGTAGGTGGGAACAGGGGAAGAGGTCAGATTTATCCCGATGGGAACAAGAGTAACAATACAGTCTATAATGCTACAGCAGCAGGTATAGTAAGCAGAATAGTACGTAAAGAAAAGGGGGGGTATGAAATAACCATAGCTGACGCATCGGATGGACACCAAGTGGTTGATATTATACCTCCAGGACCAGAACTTCTTGTTTCAGAGGGTGAATCTATCAAGCTTGATCAACCATTAACGAGTAATCCCAATGTGGGTGGATTTGGTCAGGGAGATGCAGAAATAGTACTTCAAGATCCATTACGTGTCCAAGGTTTGTTGTTCTTCTTGGCATCTGTTATTCTGGCACAAATCTTTTTGGTTCTAAAAAAGAAACAGTTTGAGAAGGTTCAATTGTCCGAAATGAATTTCTAGATCCACGGATTCATCAAGCTGGTAAAAAGAGCCGAATTGTTGTGATCGATGCAATTATGTATGATTCAAAAAAATCATGGAAAATGTTTTGCTTGCTTTGTTTATACTGTTTTTCTGCGAGATGCCGGAAATTGCTTGTATCCCATTCCTAGCAATAGTATGTATATTGCGAAGAAGACTACTTGATCCCCCCTTCTTTTTTTCAATCAAAATGGGAGTGTTGTGACTATGCTAGGCCTCCCATTGGCAGATTGTAAATGCCATGTAATGCATCAATAGTTTTTTTGTACCTAATAGAATCGAATTCTAATAGATAATAGGCATAAGTAGGAGGAGAATACACGCGGATAAATGAAAAGAACAAATGATTCTAGGAGGGATTACTCGTCTTCCTAATCTTCCACACAAGAAAAGGGTGGAAAATTCCTTTTCTTGTGTGGAAATAATAATGATTCTTGATCCTGTTCGTCAAAGATTACTATTTATTTGATTTTCCAGTTCTATCGGAACTCGTTTGTTTCGATTCATAAGAAGTAGTGGACAAACAAAAAAAGGGGTGGGAGTAACTTACTGAGCAAATAAAACTTCTTCAATGAACTTATAAAAAAAAAGTCAAAAAAGAAAATTTTAACTGTGATGAGATAATCAATAAGGATTGGGATATGCGCAAAAATCCAAGATTTCATCTTTTCGCCCGGAGCATTAAGAGTCTTTTTTTTGCTTGAAATTTTCTTTTTTCTTTTTCTAGAGTCAGATTAGTATCGAAATGATTTGCAGGATGTCTCATCTATAGAAATCCATATTGTGTCATCCAGAAAATCAATTGATTCCTTCTTTCTTCTTGCTTCGGGGGAGTCCCTCCATACTATGGAGGAACAGATACTATGAATCAATCAATGGATTCAATTCTTCAAAAACATCATCAGAAACAAAGGAGTGGAGTGGTTTGAAACATCGGAGCAAAGGATCCGTTTTGTTATTTCTACGAATATAATATGAT